AAAATAAGAAAAATACTCAAAGAGAGTGTTCTTAGCTTATTGAAAACGCCTTGTAATCTTCAACCAATTCTGTGCTTCGATATAATTTCCAGGAGTAAGCGCTATGGCTTGTTTCCAATACTCAGCGGCTTGATCGAACCACGCCTCTGCAATTTCGGAATCTCCCTGACGAATGGCCTGTTCTCCTCGGTCGGAATAGGCGAGTAAATTCCTTTCCTTAGAACCGTACTTGAGAGTTTCCTACCTCATACGGCTCCGTAGTCAATTGTTTTGGTACCTCCCCCCCTTTTTTTTTCTCGAGTTAACCAAAGGGGGTTAATTACATGAGTTTCGAATTTGAATTTTGATTTGATTAATAATCCGTTTTGTTTTATCTTTTCTCCCACCCTCAGAAGAATAAAGCGTAGTCATTCTACTATCATTAGAATTTTCTGAAAGGTAACTATCTCGCTTTCATATAGAAATAGATAAATTTTATATAGAATCTTTGAAAAAGACCCTTCCTCATAAGAAAGAAAGGACTTACTATCTTTGGGATCTGATGCTGCACCGCTGCTCAATACTTTAGGTGATCGCCTCTGTTACATAAGTTGATTCCTAAAGTATGTCTCATATTATGACATAAGACATAAGGAAGCAGTTCTTAGTGTATCGGCCAAAAATCTCGCTAATTGATCTTTACGGTACTTCCTCTATCAATTAGATCCTTTATCCATAGAATATAGTATATAAGCATATTTTTTTTTTCTTCCTATTTTGACTTCTATGAAGTTTCTTTCTTTGCTACAGCTGATAAAAATCGTTCTTTTTGACGATGTATATGTAGAAAGCCTATTTTTTTTTTTTTACTAGTGGATTTGGCTCTTTCTTTTTCTTTCTATAGTGGAGATAGTCGCACGTAATGACAGATCACGGCCATATTGTTAAAAGCTTGTGGTAAGAAAGGGTTTCGTTCTAGTGCCCGAAAATAATATTCCAAAGCTTTTGTGTGTTCTCCATTACTTGTGTGAATAAGGCCTATATTATAGAGTATATAACTTCGGTCATAGGGATCAATTTCTAGGCGCATAGCTTCATAATAATTCTGTAAAGCTTCCGCATAATTTCCTTCAGATTGGGCGGACATTCGTTACGGTCGTTATTCAATTTAAAGAATCTCCGTTCCAGAACCGTACGTGAGATTTTCATCTCATACGGCTCCTCCCTTATGTGCATAATGAGAATAATACAGTGAATCAAAAGGCAGTAAAATATTCTCATTATGAACTGAACGGGGCTAGTGTTTTTACAAGAAATCTCTAGCCAACCTTACTGCAAAAGATCTTTTCGTAACATCGAGCGCGTCAGTACTAGATAAAAATGTTAAGTTAACTCCAACAATTTCTTTGTCCTCAACGTCTCTTAATTTCTAGGAATTAGTCACTTCAACAGTCTTCGACGGTTATATGGGTATTCAAAGTACGAACGAGATGGATGCTTGTTGTCCCAACCATTGTTCTTAGTTTGATCCCAATAAAGAAAAGGGATAATTTATAACAAAGTTTTCGTGTTGTTGATTCCTAGACGTAGTGCTTCTTCCTCTATGCTGCCTATTTATATGGTACTAGTGGAATTGGGTTAACCTGCAATACAGAACCATAGTTCTAGGTTCAACCTTTCGCTCAATGCTAGAATCGACAATTGAAGCATCCGAGGCTGCATTAATCGGGAATACACAACAGAAGGAATTGTTTTATTTATAAACTTCACCTTCACCAGGCGTAGAGTTATTTCAAATCTTTCTATCCCGACTAATCTTTTTTTTTCCTCAGACTTGATAGTGGTAAGTTAAGTAAAAAAAATAAAAAATCAAATCACACCATCTCGGTAATAGGTAAATGCCTCTTTTTCTCCTGAAGTTGTCGGAATTATTCGTAATAAGATATTGGCTACAATTGAAAAGGTCTTATCAATAAAATTTCCAGTTATCCGGGATCTGGGCATAGGTAGCACTCAATCCATTTTATAATTTATTTTTATTACCTCTCGTGAGAAAACGACCCCACAAAAAAAGGAATTGTACAGTACAAAATAACATAAAAAGAGACTTGACTCAGAAAAAAAAAAAAATAGAAACTAACTATAAAAATAGAAAACTTTGAATTTTAATCAAATAAAAGTCGCTGGGCAATAAAGAGAATTTTTTTTTGAAAAATTCTTTGTTAAATTTGTTAAAAACAATAAAGATATATTCGTAGACAGCGCGCGCATCCCTTTCTGATAACTAGACCGGCTTAAATCAATGGATAGGGAGGACTCGAACGGGCGGTTTCTCTTTTTTTTTTTTTTTTCGTTTTTTTAGTTATAGTTAAAATTAGATTGTACATACCGCACCTATCCAATAATGTAATATGAATGACTCGCGATTTACTCGGTTTCTGGTCCAGAATCGTTATGTAGGAAAGATGGCCGAGTGGTTCAAGGCGTAGCATTGGAACTGCTATGTAGGCTTTTTTTGTTTACCGAGGGTTCGAATCCCTCTCTTTCCGTACCTTCATCTAATTTATCAATGTTACTGACTGAAATATATCAAATCACATAAGAATGGATACCTTTATTCCCACCTTTCCTATAAATAAAGTCTGTATTCCTCATTTCTGCGGTACAAAAAATACTGTAAAGAGTGGTCAAAGGATAAAAATATCTCTACCCCCAATATGATATATGATATATGAATGGGAGAAAAGCCCCCCCCCACGCTTATATTTACTTAGGAACCAGGGGGCAAAATGGTCCGAACCTTTATTTTATTATTTTATTATTTTAGATTATTTATTATTTTAGTTAGGTTTAAGTCTGACGAGAATAATATTCTACGACTAATAATTCATTTATTTTCAAGCCAATCCATTTACTATCTATTATTTGATTGACCAATCCTTTGTGTTGGAATGGTTGAAAAGTCAAATGTTTTGGCAATTCCTCCTGGGCGGATGAATCAAGATGGTTTTGAATCATAGCTCTAGATTTTTGTTCATCCTTCACTGTAATAATATCTCGAGGTTTACAGCGATAACTTGGTATATCTACTATACGACCATTAACTAAAATATGTCTATGGTTAACTAATTGGCGGGCTCGAGGAATAGTTGACGCCATACCTAATCGAAAAAGGATGTTATCCAAACGCATTTCGATTAATTGTAGTAAAACCTGACCCGTTGACCCTTTTGCTTTTGCGGCGATACAAACGTATTTAAGTAATTGTCGTTCTGTAAGACCATAATGAAAACGCAATTTTTGTTTTTCTTCTAAACGAATACGATATTGAGATTTTTTACCGGAACGCGATTGATTTCTAAGATCGCTTACGGCTCTAGGCCTTTTACGAGTTAGTCCCGGCAAAGCCCCCAGACGGCGTATTTTTTTGAAACGAGGCCCTCGGTAACGTGACATAAAAACTCCTTATTTCCCTTATTTTATTGAAATTTCATATTAAAACTGAACTAAAGGATAAATATGATAAATGGGGGGCATGAAATATTATACTACAAAGACTAATGAGATGGATTCTCTCCCAGACTTTATTGTATATACAATAATAATGTTTATAGAAAAACAAGAACAAGAAAAGAGAAAAGTTCCTTTTCTTGTTCTTGTTTTTCTGGAGAGCTTTAACTTTTCTATTCATAATGGAAAATTTCTCCCACATAATAATTAATAATATAATCGGTGATTCTTAGAAAAAAGGGGAAGAAGCTTTTTCAATATTCTTTGATGTCAAAAAAACATTATCAATCAAGTAAAAAAATCAAACAAATAATGAAAAGCCAGCTATCGGAGTCGAACCGATGACCATCGCATTACAAATGCGATGCTCTAACCTCTGAGCTAAGCGGGCCTACATAAGAATAACAACCGAAATTGTACATCGAAATTGTACATGCACGGGAATTTAGTAAACTACTCGAATCGTAGTTAGTTTTTTTTTTATTCTTAGTTATTCAAAATTAATATACATAATTAATATAGAATAGCAAAACAAAAAAGAAAAGAATCGACCGTTCGAGTATCTCAAATTGCATGAGAAAAATGAGAGGGGAAGAGGCATATATAATAAATGTGGTATATATCTATATTGAATTGCGGATACAGAAATGCTAGAATCATTTCGGATTAGACCAAATAGGAGTCTCCGATCGAGATGAAAGAAGATAGACAAGAAATCAAATACAAATAGAAAGACTTTTATAGGAATTCTTTTTTTTTAATAACTTCTACAGTTCCGATAGATTATAAATGAAAGAAAAAAAAAGAATAGCAGCATAATAAGATCGATTTTAATATAAAAAAGGGGGGATATGGCGAAATTGGTAGACGCTACGGACTTAATTGGATTGAGCCTTAGTATGGAAACTTACTAAGTGATAACTTTCAAATTCAGAGAAACCCTGGAATTTAAAATGGGCAATCCTGAGCCAAATCCTGTTTTCCAAAAACAAAACAAGGTTCATACATATACATAAAGACGGAATAAAAAAAAGGATAGGTGCAGAGACTCAATGGAAGCTGTTCTAACAAATGGAGTTGACTACTTTGCTGTGCATTAGTAAAATCTTTTCGTCTAAACTTTAGAAAGGCTAACTTTATATACATATGTATGTGTACTAAAATACTATCTCAAATAATTAATCGCAAATAATTAATGATGGCCTGAATCTGTATTTTTTTTTAGTATTATTTATATCTAATATTATTTATATCAAACTAATATTATTTAWATCAAAATTGCAATAAAAAAAAAAGAATTTTGTTTTGAACCGATTTCAAGTTGAAGAAAGAATCGAATATTAATTGATTAAATTATTCACTCCATAGTCTGATAAATAACTGATTAATTGGACGAGAATAAAGATAGAGTCCGATTATACATGTCAATATCGACAACAAGGAAATTTATAGTAAGAGGAAAATCCGTCGACTTTAAAAATCGTGAGGGTTCAAGTCCCTCTATCCCCAAA